GTCGTGTGTATTCACAAAAAAAACTACGTGGATAGAGACTAAAAAAGAAATATCGAAGTAGTTCATTTTTCAATTCAATTAATTTATTTCAATTAATTTATATATATTTCTATTTAATTCTATATTAATTTAATTCTATATTATATATCTATATTATAAAGATATATAGTATAGTAGTATAGTATATATAGTATAGTAGTATAGTATTATATATATATATTTTATTATATATATTTTATTTATTTTATTATATTATATTTTATTATATTATATATATATTTATATTTTATTATAGAGTATTTCAATTATTAATATTAATATTATTATTAATATTAATATTTTATTTCAATTCGGAATTTGAATTACTTAATTACTTCAACTGGATAAATTGTAGCGATGGAACAGTTAAGTCATAATTGGTTGGTTGATTGTATCATTAACTATTTCTTTTCTTTATTTTGTGTGCGAGGAACTTATCATGAATCCACTGATTTCTGCCGCTTCCGTTATTGCTGCCGGGTTGGCTGTCGGGCTTGCTTCTATTGGACCTGGGGTTGGTCAAGGTACTGCTGCAGGTCAAGCTGTAGAAGGGATTGCGAGACAACCTGAGGCAGAGGGAAAAATACGGGGTACTTTATTGCTTAGTCTTGCTTTTATGGAAGCTTTAACAATTTATGGACTGGTTGTAGCATTAGCGCTTTTATTTGCAAATCCTTTTGTTTAATCCGAAAAAGAAACATTTTTTTATTTTTTTTTCGTGGACTTGCTTTGGTACTCTTGCTTTTTCAAATTCTATTACTATTTCACTCCTCCAATTATTTATTCGTTCGGACAAGACCCCATGGGAAGGACTGATTTGAGGTGAGGGTGAGGAATTATCATATCGACTCGCCTTCTTCCTTCCCTTTGTTAGTCTAATTGTTAGTCCAACGAGCCCCCCTAGAAAGTTTTTCTTTTTACAAAGTGTTGCAAAAAACTAGGTAGTTTGCAATTAACATAAGATTTGGTACCTAATTCTAATAAGTATCATTCTTATGGGAAATCTTCCAATTGAAAATATTAATTATTAAAATAATAGAAAAGAAAAATATATAATAATTTTATATATATAATATAATAATTAATATATATAATATAATACTTAATAGAATATAATAATAATACTTAATAGAATATAATAATGAATAAATATATATATAATATATTTTATTAATTTTTCGATATAGAATTGAAATATCGAAAAAAAAAAAAAAAATAAATAAAATATCAAAATCTAGAAAAAATACAATAAAAATACAATAATAGATGTAATATATATATAGATAGATATTAGATAGATATATATATAGAAAGATAAATAGAAAGATAATTAGTCTATCTATAAGAGGAGATAAAATCATATGAAAAATATAACCGATTCTTTCCTTTCTTTGGGTTACTGGCCATACGCTGGGAGTTTCGGGTTTAATACCGATATTTTAGCAACAAATCCAATAAATCTAAGTGTAGTACTTGGTGTATTGATTTTTTTTGGAAAGGGAGTGTGTGCGAGTTGTTTGTTTCAAGAATAGGTTGGATCCAACCAACTGTACTTTTTTTTCGTTAGAACTATCAAAAGGTGCACGATCCCGCGAATGACTTCTGAATAAATTAAGAAATCATATTTAAGAACCATAGCATTTCGTGATTCATTGGTAAATCCACTTTGATTCTCTATCCACCAATAATCTGGGACCATTAATATGGTTAAAACTAAGCAGTTTGAAGTCGAGACGCAGCGCGGTACTCTTTCTACTATAATAACAGAAATGGTTTAAAAAAAAATAGTTGGAATTTTTTTTTCGATATAGAACACTCATGTCGATAGAATGATTTGAACCCTTTACTTTAACGGTATTGTAAAAAATTGGAAAAATATTATACAATTTTTTTTATACAATGCGGAATCGACGACCTACGTATATGCATGGATATGTATAAAGAAATAAAAATTCTTTGGATTAAAAAACAACCTTGCTGACAATTATTTGTTTGTTCAGAAGAGTCCTCCAAATATTCTGGTCTTGTATTAGTGATAAGTTTCGATATTTGTTTTTGGAATATGCATAGAGAGGATAGGCTTTATTACAAAAAAAAGATATGGGAATTTCTCATAAGGAATTGAGCGTGAGAGCCAAATGAATTGAAAGATTCATGTTTGGTTCGGGAAGAGATCATAGAAGTTTTGAAATGAATGGAAAGATAATCTACTTTCATTAAGTGATTTATTAGATAATCGAAAACAGAGAATCTTGAAGACTATTCGAAATTCAGAAGAACTACGGGAAGGGGCCATTGAACAGTTGGAAAAAGCCCGGGCACGCTTACGGAAAGTAGAAATGGAAGCGGATCGGTTTCGAGTGAATGGCTACTCTGAGATAGAACGAGAAAAATGGAATTTGATTAATTCCATTTCTATGACTTTGGAACAATTAGAAAATTATAAAAATGAAACCATTCA